CGAAATGTCACAATATTTTTTTTATACATGTCAAAGTGATGGAAAAGAAAGAATAGCTTTTACATACCCCCCGAGTTTGGCAACTTTTTTAGAAATGATGCAAAGAAAGACATCTCTGTTTCCAAAGGAAAAAGTCTCCTCAAATGAATTTTATAATCAGCGGAGTTATACCAATGAATATAAACAGAAAAATATAAGCAAAAATTTTATAAATAGAGTAAAAAACCTAGATAAACAAATAGCTCAAACTCCCACTAAAGAATCTGTTGTTCTGAATGTACTCGAAAAAAGAACTCGGTTGTGTAATGATAAGACTAAAAAAGAATATTTACCAAAAATATATGATCCTTTCTTAAATGGACCCTATCGCGGACGAATAAAAAAATTGTTTTCACTATCAATTAAAAATGAAATTTCTAGAAAAAATTATATGGAAAAGTTTTTAATAAATAAGATTCATAGTATCCTTCTTATTATTAATCGCCTGGAGTTTGAACAAAAACTAAATTCATTTGATAGAAAAACATGTGTAAAGCAAATGGATTATTTATTGAACTTAATCAATGAATTTGCTGTAAAATCAACATCAAGTTTAAATTTTAAAAGACCGTTTTTAGTTCCTGAACACGAACAAGTAAGAATTGATTCAGAAGATAGAATAAAAATTTTCAAATTTTTATTTGATGCAGATACAACTCTTCAAAATGAGAAAACGATAAAAAAAAAATCTATTGCACTAGAAGAAATCCATAAAAAAGTCCCTCGATGGTCATACAAATTAATTAACGATTTGGAACAACAGGAGGGAGAAAACCCGGAAAGTGGAGTAGAAAATCATCAGATTCGCTCAAGAAAAGCAAAACGTGTAGTTATTTTTACTGATAACCAACAGAATACTGATACTTATAGTAATACTCAAGAAACTAATAATACTGATCAACCAGACGAAGTAGCTTTGATACGTTATTCACAACAATCGGATTTTCGTCGAGACTTAATCAAAGGCTCTGTGCGTACTCAAAGACGTAAAATAGTTATTTGGAAATTCTTTGAGGCAGATGTGCATTCCCCCCTCTTTTTGGACCGAATAGATAAATCCCGCATTTTTTCTTTTGATATTTCTGAACGTATAAACCTAATTTTGAAAAATGGTATGTGGACAAACACAGAACTCAAAATTTCGGATTCTAAAGAAAAAACTACAGAAGAAAGTCAAAAAAAAAGAGAAGAGTATAAAAAAGAGGAAGCCAAAAGAAAGGAGAAAGTCCGTATAGAAATAGCGGAAGCCTGGGATAGTATTTTACTTGCTCAAGTAATAAGAGGTTTTTTGTTAGTAACCCAATCGATTCTTAGAAAATATATTCTATTGCCTTCATTGATAATAATTAAAAACACCGCCCGTATGCTATTGTTTCAATTTCCCGAGTGGTCCGAGGATTTTAAAGATTGGAATCGAGAAATGTATGTTAAATGCACCTATAATGGCGTTCAATTATCAGAAAAAGAATTTCCAAAAAACTGGTTAACAGACGGTATTCAGATTAAGATCCTATTTCCTTTTCGTCTGAAACCTTGGCATAGATCTAACCCACGAGCCCCTTATAACGATCCAACGAAAAATAAAGATTTAAAAAATGATTCTTGTTTTTTAACAATTTTTGGAATGGAAGCGGAATTCCCTTTTGATTCTCCCAGAAAACAACGTTCATTTTTTGAACCCATTTTTAAAGAACTTAAAAGAAAAATTAGAAAATTGAAAAATAAATGCTTTCTAATTCTAAGAATTTTTAAAGAAAAAACAAAATTGTTTCTAAATGTTTCAAAAGAAATAAAAAAATGGGTCATTAAAAGGATTCTGGTTTTAAAAGAAATAAAAAAAGAACTTTCAAAAATAAATCCAATTCTATTATTATTTGGATTGAGAAAAAAAAAAGTATATGAATTGAGTAAAACTAAAAAAGATTTGATAATAAGTAATCTGATGATTCATGAATCGTCCGTTGAAACTATACCACCGTCCTTTGAAACTATACCTCAGAATTGGACAAATTTTTCGTTGACAGAAAAAAAAATGCAAGATCTAACGGATAGAACAAACACGATCATAAATCAAATAGAAAAAATTACAAACGAAAAAAAGCGAGGATTTCTAATTCCGGATCGAAATATTCATTTTAACAAAAACAAAATAAGTGATGATGATAAAAGGTTGGAATCACAAAAAAATATTTGGCAGATAGTAAAAAGAAAAAATGCTCGACTAATACGCAAATCACATTTTTTTATAAAATTTTTCAGTGAAAGAATATACACAAATATCTTTCTGTGGATCATTCATAGTCCTAGGATCAATACACAATCACTTCTTGAATCAATAAAAAAAATTATTAATAAATACATTACCAATAATGAAACAAATCAAGAAAAAATGGATAAAACAAATCAAAGTTTAATTCACTTTATTTCGACTATAAAAAAGGCAATATATAATACGAATATTAGTAATAAGAATTCAAATACTTTTTGTGATTTATCCTACTTTTCACAAGCCTATGTATTTTACAAACTTTCACAAACCCAATTTATTAATTTCGATTTTTCTAAGTTAAAATCTGTCTTTCAATATAATGGAGCTGCTCCATTTATTAAAAATGAAATAAAGGGTTATTTTGTTGAAACACAAGAACTTTTTCTTTCTCAATTAAGACATAAGAATGGTCAGAATTCTGGAATAAATCAATGGACAAATTGGTTAAGGAATCATTATCAATATGATATATCTCACATTAGGTGGTCTAGACTAGTACCACAAAAATGGCGAAATAGATTCAATCACCACTGGATGAATCAAAATAAGGATTTAGGCAATTCATCTAAAAAAATGAAATTTAGTCACTACGAAAAACGAAAATTTTTTGAAATGGCTTCATTGCTGAATGAAAAAGAGAATTTTAAAAAACAATATAGATATGATCGGTTAGCATATAAATCTATTAATTCTGAAGATACGAAGGACTCTTCAATTTATGAATTCCCATTACACGTAAAAAATAACCAAGAAGTTTTTTCGAATTCCAACACAAATAAACGAAAATCTTTTTATATGATGGAAGGTATTCCTATTATTCTTATCAATAATGATCGAGTACAAGATGGTATTAGAGATATGGAGAAAAATCTGGATAGAAAATATTTTGATTGGAGAATTATCCATTTTTGTCTTAGAAACAAAATAGATATCGAAGCTTGGATCAATATTGATACTGACCCAAGCAGTAATAAAAAATCTACTAAGGCTAAATTTAATAATTATCAAACAATTGATAAAATAAAAAAGCAAAATTTTTTTTATCTCACGATTCATCAAGATCAAGAAATAAATTTATCCAATCAAAAAAGTTTTTTTGATTGGATGGGAATGAATGAAGAAATATTAAATCGCCCCGTATCAAATCTTGAACGTTGGTTCTTCCCAGAATTTTTGATATTTTATAATTTGTATAAAAATAAACCGTGGGTTATACCAAAAAAACCACTTCTTTTAGATTCTAATATAAATGAAAACGCTACTGATATTGAAAACAAAAGCATTGCTGGAAATAAAAAAAAAGATACTTTTATATCAATACCCTCCAATGAAAAAAAATCTCTTGAATTAAAAAAACGAAATAAAGAGCAAAAAGAATCCGTGGACCAAGCAAACCTTGAATCTACTCTTTCAAACCAAGAAAAAGATGTTGAAGATTATACGAATTCGGACATGAAAAAACATAATAATAAAAAGCAATACAAGAACAATACAAAAGCGGAGTTTGATTTTTTACTAAAAAGGTATTTTCATTTTCAATTGCGATGGGATGATATTTTAAATAAAAAAATAATAAATAACATCAAAGTATATTGTCTCCTGCTTAGACTAATAAATCCACGAGAAATAACCATATCCTCTATTCAAAGGGGAGAAATGAGTCTTGATATTCTGATGATTCAGAAAAATTTAATTCTTACGGAATTCATCAAAAGAGGAATTTTGATTATTGAACCAATTCGTATATCTATAAAAAATGATGGGCAATTTATTATGTATCAAACCATTGGTATTTCATTGGTTCATCAAAGTAAACACAAAATGAATCAAAAATACCGAGAAAAAACCGATGTTGATAAGAATTCTGATGAAATCATTACCAAATATAAAAAGATGACTGAAAATAGAGATAAAAACCATTATGATTTGTTTGTTCCTGAAAATCTTTTATCACCGAGACTTCGGAGAGAATTTAGAATTCTAATTTGTTTCAATTCTAGGAATAGAAATGATATGCATAAAAATTCAGCATTGGGGAATGGGAATAAGGTAAACCATCCGGTTTTGGATAAAAGCAAAGGATATAAAAAAAAACTTATTAAATTAAAGTTATTTCTGTGGCCCAATTATCGATTAGAAGATTTAGCTTGTATGAATCGGTATTGGTTTGATAGCAATAACGGCAGTCGTTTCGGTATAGTAAGGATACATATGTATCCGCGATTGAAAATTCATTAATAGTAAATTTTTGTTATCTTTCACATATCGCAGCGAGTCTATGACGACAAAAAAGTGCACACATTCATTGTTTTACATTCCATTCTGATACATGATACTAATTCAATGACATATCAATTCGATCTAGAAAAGAACTGAATCAATAAAATCTTCTGATTTTAGAACTACATTTTTATTTTTTTTGAATACGGAAACCAATAAGCCTTTTGTATACCTTTTCAATGTATACCTTTTCAAATCGAATTTTAAAATTAAAATCGGATTGATTTAATCAAATTCGAAATTAAAGCGAAATTAAGATTATTGTTTATACCAAACTAAAACAAGTAACATTATTATTACTGATCAATAAAGATATCTATCAATCAAAATATCTTAAATTAAAAAAAGACGGGGTTTCATTTTATGGTAAAAAATTCATTCATCTCAGTTATTTCACAAGAAGAAAAAAAAGAAAACAGGGGTTCTGTTGAATTTCAAATATTTAGTTTCACCAATAGGATACGAAGACTTACTTCACATTTACAATTACACAAAAAAGACTATTTATCTCAGAGGGGTCTGCGTAAAATTTTGGGAAAACGCCAACGATTGCTATCTTATTTGTCAAAGAAAAATAGAATAGGTTATAAAGAATTAATTAATCGGTTGGATATTCGGGAATTAAAAACTCGTTAATTTGAAGAAGCATTTTGAATTATTTGATTTATTAGATCTTGAATTTGAATGAACTTTTTTTTGTTTCAGCAATTCATGAAAGAATGAATTAAGGAAAAACCTATGAATATACCAGCTACAAGAAAAGATCTCATGGTAGTCAACATGGGTCCCCAACACCCATCAATGCATGGTGTTCTTCGACTTATCATTACTCTAGATGGTGAAGATGTTATTGACTGTGAACCAATATTGGGTTATTTACACCGAGGGATGGAAAAAATTGCGGAAAACCGAACAATTATACAATATTTGCCTTATGTAACACGTTGGGATTATTTAGCTACTATGTTCACAGAAGCAATAACGGTAAATGGACCGGAACAGCTGGGAAATATTCAAGTACCTAAAAGAGCCAGCTATATCAGAATAATTATGTTGGAGTTGAGTCGTATAGCTTCTCATCTGTTATGGCTTGGCCCTTTTATGGCGGATATTGGTGCACAGACTCCCTTTTTCTATATTTTCAGAGAAAGAGAATTAGTATATGATCTATTCGAAGCTGCCACCGGTATGAGAATGATGCATAATTATTTTAGGATCGGAGGGGTAGCGGCTGATCTTCCTCATGGCTGGATAGATAAATGTTTGGATTTCTGCGATTATTTTTTAATAAGGGTTGCTGAATATCAACAGCTTATTACACGCAATCCTATTTTTTTAGAACGAGTCGAGGGGGTAGGCATTATTGGTCGAGAGGAAGTAATAAATTGGGGTTTATCAGGACCAATGCTGCGAGCGTCCGGAATACAATGGGATCTTCGTAAAGTTGATCAGTATGAGTGTTATGACGAATTTGATTGGGAAGTACAGTGGCAAAAAGAAGGGGATTCGTTGGCTCGTTATCTAGTACGAATTGGTGAAATGATAGAATCCATAAAAATTATTCAACAGGCTCTTGAAGGAATTCCGGGGGGACCATATGAGAATTTAGAAATCCGATACTTTGATAGAGAAAGGAATCCAGAATGGAATGATTTTGAATATCGCTTTATTAGTAAAAAACCTTCTCCTACATTTGAATTGCCGAAACAAGAACTTTATGTACGAGTCGAAGCTCCAAAAGGAGAATTAGGGATTTTTCTGATAGGGGATCGGAGTGGTTTTCCTTGGAGATGGAAAATCCGACCGCCGGGTTTTATTAATTTGCAAATTCTTCCTCAGTTAGTTAAAAGAATGAAATTGGCTGATATTATGACAATACTAGGTAGTATAGATATCATTATGGGAGAAGTTGATCGTTGAAATGATAATTGATACACTAGAAGTACAAGATATCGATTCTTTTTCTAGACTGGAATTTTTAAAGGGAGTCTATGGAATTATATGGTTACTTATTCCTATTTTGACTCTTGTATTGGGAATCACACTGGGCGTACTGGTAATTGTATGGTTAGAAAGAGAAATATCCGCGGGAATACAACAACGTATTGGACCTGAATACGCCGGCCCTTTGGGAGTTCTTCAAGCTCTAGCAGATGGGACAAAACTTCTTTTCAAAGAGAATCTTTTTCCATCTAGAGGGGATACTCGTTTATTCAGTATCGGTCCATCCATAGCAGTTATATCCATTTTAGTAAGCTTTTTAGTAGTTCCATTTGGTTATCACCTTGTTTTAGCAGATCTCAATATTGGGGTTTTTCTATGGATTGCCATTTCAAGTATTGCTCCCATTGGACTTCTTATGTCAGGATACGGGTCAAATAATAAATATTCCTTTTTAGGTGGTCTACGAGCTGCTGCTCAATCAATTAGTTATGAAATACCATTAACCTTATGTGTGTTATCAATATCTCTACGTGCGATTCGTTGATATATAAATCTAAAACTTTCTGAACTCTTCCTTTCTAGGAAAGCGGTGGGATGAGTTGAGTAGAGTTAGATATCTTCATTTTTTTTATTCCTTATTCGGATTGAAGAATTAAATCAAATAGTTATATGAGTGAAAGAAAACAGCTTATATATATTATATAATTTAGAATATATAAATTCGCAGTAAAAATATTGAGTCTCATTTTCCATGTATAAGAGTTAAAGAGTTAAGCGGAAATAAACATAATAAATTGTTTACCCCAAGATTGGTTGATTAGTCCATCCTGACTTGAAGCGGGCTCAAAAGACCCACCGTATTGAGTTTTCACTATCATTTGTATGTATTAACTTAACATACATGTATTATCATAGCGGGGGGTTGAACAAAAACGAGTGGATGGTTAGAAACACCAAGATATATAACGGATTTGTAATGTAAATGGAAATTATGTAAATTATCCAAAAGGACATTTTTACATAATATACAAACAACGAATACTAATTGGGGCTTAAAATTGGTAGAAATTATTAGGCAGTACTCCCCAAGGCACGATTCCAATCCAGAGTATGCTCCTATCCACTGATTAAATACATAACTATTGGGAACGAAAAAATCCTTTATTTTGTAAGTCCTCTTTTTTAAGAAATAGAAAGAAGAATAGAAACGAAAAAAAAAAAAGAGAGAAAGAAACCCAATCCCAATAAAAAAATATCTTTTTTATCTTCTTCCATATTCATATATATATAGAATATGTATCATAATTCATGAATTAATATGGAACTCTTTTTCGTAAGTAAAAACGACGGGTTAGTTATATTTCTATAAGAAGTATTTTATTGAAGAATTAAGTTATTACTCAACAACGAAGAATTGAAATTATTAAAGAAGGAGTGAGATCAATTCAAAAGTACTTTGTTTTATTATTAATTTATTTAATAAAAAAATAATAATTATATAAAACTAATAATTATAACAGACAGAATTCTATGGGTCTAATTTTGGGCCGTCCAATAAAGTTTGTCCACCCTACAAACATATCAAGATAAAATATACTTACCCGGTCCTTAGATTTATTTATGGCCTTCAAGGAGCCGTATGAGGTGAAAATCTCATGTACGGTTCTGTAATAGCGATGGTAATAGTGATGATATCACCGACTATGATTATCTAACAGTTCAAGTACAATTGATATAGTTGAGGCGCAATCAAAATATGGTTTTGGGGGGTGGAATTTGTGGCGTCAACCTATAGGGTTTATCATTTTTCTCATCTCGTCCCTAGCAGAATGTGAGAGATTACCTTTTGATTTACCAGAAGCAGAAGAAGAATTAGTAGCAGGTTATCAAACCGAATACTCGGGTATCAAATTTGGTTTATTTTATGTTGCTTCTTATCTAAACCTATTAGTTTCTTCATTATTTGTAACAGTTCTTTACTTGGGAGGTTGGAATATCTTTATTCCAGACATATATGTTTCTGAGTTTTTTGAAATAAATAAACTGGGTGGAGTCTTTGGAGCTACGATTGGTATCTTTATTACATTAACTAAAACTTATTTGTTCTTATTCATTCCTATCACAACAAGATGGACTTTGCCGAGGCTAAGAATGGACCAACTATTAAATCTTGGATGGAAATTTCTTTTACCGATCTCTCTCGGTAATCTATTATTAACAACTTCTTCCCAACTATTTTCGCTGTAAAGGAATATTCTATATTCCTAACTTGTCTCAAACAAGAGAAATAAACAAACATAAAATTATTCATATATATATAGATTCACGATATGTTTTCTATGGTAACTGGGTTCATGAATTATGGTCAACAAACAGTACGGGCTGCAAGGTACATTGGTCAAAGTTTCATAATTACTTTATCTCACGCAAATCGTTTACCCGTAACTATTCAATATCCTTATGAAAAATTAATCGCCGCGGAGCGCTTCCGTGGTCGAATTCATTTTGAATTTGATAAATGTATTGCTTGTGAAGTATGTGTTCGTGTATGTCCTATAGATCTACCCGTTGTTGATTGGAAATTGGAAACAGATATTCGAAAGAAACGATTACTTAATTACAGTATTGATTTCGGAATCTGTATATTTTGTGGTAATTGTGTTGAGTATTGTCCAACAAATTGTTTATCAATGACTGAAGAATATGAACTTTCTACTTATGATCGTCACGAATTAAATTATAATCAAATTGCTTTAGGTCGTTTACCAATGTCAGTAATTGACGATTATACAATTCGAACAATTTTTAATTCGACTCAAATAAAAAATAAGTAACCCTCTTGATTCCCGAATAATTTTCAATTCCTTTAAAAATACTAAGGTTCGGTTTTGATCTAAATCGAATTTAAAGAAATTCAATTCGGGGTTCTTTCATTTTGTTTGGTCAATAACTACAAATTCAACCTATTGATTGGTTGATAAGAATCGAGTCTTAATTTTGATTGAAAATTTATTAATTAATATATCTGTATATATTTCGATATATTTCGAAATACAAAATTTCGGATTAGAACTATTCCTTCAGATTCAGATAAAGAATAAAAAAATTAGCCCAATAATTGTACCTACATTTAGTCACATCTCTTAGGATTTAATTAGGAATTTCTCAAAAATTATAAAAAAAACTCTGGTCGGGTCTCAATAAAGTCATGAAAAACATTTCGATTTATTTATCTCTTATTTTACATATAATGGATTTGCCTGGACCAATACATGACTTTCTTTTAATCTTTCTGGGATCGGGTCTTATACTGGGAGGTATAGGTGTGGTATTATTTACCAACCCCATTTATTCTGCTTTTTCGTTGGGACTGGTTCTTGTTTGTATATCCTTATTCTATATTCTTTTAAATTCCTATTTTGTAGCTGCTGCACAACTTCTTATTTACGTGGGAGCTATAAATGTTTTAATTGTATTTGCTGTGATGTTTATGAATGGTTCAGAATATTACAAAGATTTTAATCTTTGGACTGTGGGGGCTGGGATTACTTTGCCTGTTTGTACAAGTATTTTTGTTTTACTAATGATTACTATTACGGATACGTCATGGTACGGGATTATTTGGACTACAAGATCAAACCAGATTATAGAGCAAGATTTGATAAGTAATAGTCAACAAATTGGAATTCATTTATCAACAGATTTTTTTCTTCCATTTGAATTCATTTCGATAATTCTTTTAGTCGCTTTAATAGGCGCAATTGCCGTAGCGCGCCAGTAATAAATCTCTAGAATTAGCAACAGTAATCAAAATGAAACTCTGTTCTGTGTTATTACATTTTTTTATCTTCAATTTTTAAATTGGTTATGTCTAAAAGTCAAAATAAAAATTATTTTATGTAATCTATTACTAATACAATATATTCCTTTGTTCCGCACTATATATTCTAGTCAATTGAATCTGTTGAATTGTTGTTCAGTTCATATTGAAATGACTCAAAATTGATCAGGAGTTAGTCAATGATGCTCGAGCATGTACTTGTTTTGAGTGCCTACTTATTTTCTATCGGTATCTATGGTTTGATTACTAGCCGAAATATGGTTAGAGCCCTTATGTGTCTTGAACTTATATTAAATGCGGTTAATATTAATTTCGTAACATTTTCGGATTTTTTTGATAGCCGGCAATTAAAAGGAAATATTTTCTCAATTTTTGTTATAGCTATTGCCGCCGCTGAAGCAGCTATTGGACTGGCTATTGTTTCGTCAATTTATCGTAACAGAAAATCAACTCGTATCAATCAATCGAATTTGTTAAATTAAGTAGTAGTATTAATCATAAAAATTACAATATTTATAAATTCTAATTAACATGATCATACATTAAATTTAATTCAGATTTTCGAAAATATAAGAAATCAAAGTATCTTGGCTCTATCGCACGAGTCGATCCAGAAGTAAATTGATTCAAAATTTCTGGTAAATTATTGATTCATCTGGTGTCTAAATATATGATTCATTTACAAGTTTACTAGATCGAAAATTTCTGACGTTTAAAAATTTATAGATCCAATGTCACACTCAGTAAAGATTTATGATACGTGTATAGGGTGTACTCAATGTGTGCGAGCTTGCCCAACCGATGTATTAGAAATGATACCTTGGGACGGATGTAAAGCTAAGCAAATCGCTTCTGCTCCAAGAACAGAGGACTGTGTCGGTTGTAAGAGATGTGAATCCGCCTGTCCAACGGATTTCTTGAGTGTTCGCGTTTATTTATGGCATGAAACAACTCGCAGTATGGGTCTAGCTTATTAATACGTTCCAGAAAACCCTACTCGAATACATTTGATTTTTTTACCTTTACCGACAAAAACCCGCGCTCAAAATATATTTATTTCGAGCACGGGTTTTTATGGTCCAAGTTTATTTTGTTTTTACTATGAATAATTTTCCTTGGTTAACGCTAGTTGTAGTTTTGCCAATATCCGCGGGTTCCTTAATTTTCTTTCTTCCTCATAGAGGAAATAAGGTAATACGGTGGTATACTTTATGTATATGCATAACGGAACTCCTTCTAACAACCTATGCATTCGGTTATCGTTTCCAATTGGATGATCCGTTAATGCAACTAACGGAGAATTATAAATGGATCAATTTGTTTGATTTTTACTGGAGATTGGGAATAGATGGAATTTCGATAGGACCCATTTTACTGACAGGATTTATTACAACTTTAGCTACTTTAGCGGCTTGGCCCGTTACTCGAGATTCCCGACTATTCCATTTCCTAATGTTAGCAATGTATAGCGGTCAAATAGGACCATTTTCTTCTCAAGACCTTTTACTTTTTTTCATCATGTGGGAGTTAGAATTAATTCCCGTTTATCTACTTCTATCCATGTGGGGGGGAAAGAAACGTTTGTATTCAGCTACAAAATTTATTTTGTACACTGCCGGAGGTTCTGTTTTTTTATTAATAGGAGTTCTGGGTATTGGTTTATACGGCTCCAATGAACCGACATTAAATTTGGAAACATTAGCTAATCAATCATATCCTGTAGCACTGGAAATAATATTCTATATTGGATTTCTTATTGCTTTTGCTGTCAAATCACCGATCATACCCCTACACACATGGTTACCAGACACCCATGGAGAGGCACATTATAGTACTTGTATGCTTTTAGCCGGAATCTTATTAAAAATGGGAGCCTATGGGTTGGTTCGAATCAATATGGAATTATTACCCCACGCCCATTCTATATTTTCTCCCTGGTTGATGATAGTCGGCACAATTCAAATTATCTATGCAGCTTTAACATCTCCTGGCCAGCGTAATTTAAAAAAAAGAATAGCCTATTCTTCTGTATCTCATATGGGTTTCATAATTATAGGAATTGGTTCTATAAGCGATACAGGACTCAATGGGGCCATTTTACAAATAATTTCTCACGGGTTTATTGGCGCTGCGCTTTTTTTCTTGGCCGGAACAAGTTATGATAGAATACGACTTGTTTATCTCGACGAAATGGGCGGAATGGCTATCTCAATTCCAAAAATATTCACGACTTTCAGTATCTTATCAATGGCTTCGCTTGCATTACCGGGCATGAGCGGTTTTGTTGCCGAATTGATAGTTTTTTTTGGCATACTTACTAGCCAAAAATATCTTTTAATGACAAAAATATTAATTACTTTTGTAATGGCAATTGGAATGATATTAACTCCTATTTATTCATTATCTATGTTACGCCAGATGTTCTATGGATACAAGCTTTTTAATGCCCCAAATTCTTATTTTTTTGATTCTGGACCGCGAGAGTTATTTATTTCGATTTCTATCCTTTTACCCGTAATAGGTATTGGTATTTATCCCGATTTCGTTTTCTCATTATCAGTTGACAAGGTCGAAGCTATTGTATCAAATTTTTTTTATAGATAGTTTTTATCAATAAATCAAAATTAAAAATCTAAAAATACGATGCTTTTAAAAATCGTTCATTGTACAAAAAAAGTCTTTTCTGATTTCTGCTTTTAAGTTTTTTTAAAAAAAAAAGTTGGAATTCTATTATAACCATATAACCAGATATTTTTGACATTTTCGAGAACCATTTGAATCAAGTAATGGAATATGGAATGATTCAAATGGTTCTTGATGGTTTATATAAGAGTTTCATATATATACGTATGCTGCCCTAGGCTTCTGGTTGTTAAGTACTTTAATTCAATTAGATGGTAGTGTAAATGAACCATAACTATGCAACCCTATTCCTAATAGATTAACCCCAAAATAGCATATCCAAATTATAAGAAAGCCCACTGAGGCCACAATTGCAGAATTTACAGTTTCATAATTTTTATTTGTTCGAATATGTAAATAAATCGCAAATACGGTCCAAGTAATAAATGCCCAAGTCTCTTTTGGATCCCAATTCCAATAGGATCCCCACGCTTCATTAGCCCATACTGCTCCCGAAAGAATACCTATGGTTAAAAGTATAAATCCTAAACTAATAATACGATAACTCCATCGATCCAATTGTTGAATTAATTGATATCTGTAATAATTCTGAGAAAAAATCAAAGAAGTGCTTTGTAACACATTGTTTCTTTCATTCACGTATTGAATCTCACCAAAGGAAAACGATTCAGTTAATAAATTATTGCTTTTACTAAAAATCCTTATGAATTTTCGAAATGTAATGACTAGAAGAGCTAGTGATAATAATGATCCACACAAAAGAGCTGCATAGCCCAACACCATCATACTTACGTGCATCATTAACCAATGCGATTGGAGAGCCGGTACTAATATTGCGGATTGATGCATTTCATTTAAAAGACCTGAAGTAGTGAAACCCTGGGTAAAAATAACACTTGGCGCCGTTATTGCGCTTAAATGGGTTTGCTGTTTTTTAAAATACGGAATCATATGAATAATGGAAAAACCCCATGATAGAAAAATTAATGATTCATATAAATCGCTTAATGGTAAATGCCCAAAATAAATCCAACGAGTAACTAATAATCCTGTTATGCAGAAAAAAGTAGCGACCATACCCTTTTCTGATGAATCATATAGTCCTACGATTTCATCAACAAATAAAGTTATCAAATGAATTGTAATTACAATTGAAATGATCGAAAAGGATATATGAGTTAATATATGCTCTAGAGTTGAAAATATCATAAAATTTATTAAAAGGGGGCCTCAATTATAGGAATTGAAATAGCGAATTGAATTTATTATAGGGCTTACTCTTTTAGAAAAAGCCATGCCGCCACTCGGACTCGAACCGAGATGCTCTAGCACTGCTTCCTAAGAGCAGCGTGTCTACCGATTTCACCATAGCGGCTTATTCGAAATCATAATAACCTATTTTTATTCAATTGTCGAGATTGAGCGGATTAATTCAATATTTTTTTAGGAAACATTAAAATTGATGACTAAAAATTTGTTTCAAAAACAGGCATTTAAGCTAAACCTTTTCGTTAATAAATTATTCTTATAATCTTATCTTTTGTTTATTATTTATTTTAGAGTATTCTTTTTTTTAACTTAAGTAACAACGGGGTTTTTCGTTTCATAGTTTATTACTTTATGGTCTCCTGAAAATAAGACGGAACATTTGTAATGTAACTAGATAATTTTGACTTCGATCCATGGATCGAACTAAAAAATAAATTGATTATCGGGTCAAGTCGATGGGGAAGGTGAGAATCCCCATCTTGAAAATGATAAAACATACCAAAAAAAGGTGAAACCCTGTACTTGCGTTTATTCCTTTTTCAAACAAAAAAATACCTTATTATATTGTTATTGATCAGGTTAAAACATTAGAGAATGTAAATAATTTTTTTAATTAAATAAAAATGAAATAGTAATTTCGATTATTATCTATTATTATTAGATAAATATTATTTATAGTCTTGATAACTTTTAAATTTTAGAAAAAAACCTTCGAAATCCATTCTAACAAAAATTAGACCAATTCACATTATTCAGTCTATTTGTTTGATTATTTATTTGTCACACAAAAAAAACTTTTTGAGTTACCGGTAGAAAGCGATTTCGCTAACGAAAAAGCTTTCAATGCTGCCCAATACCCTTTCCTTTTCCAAATATTTTTACGAATACGTTTTTTTGAACTCGAGGTGCGCTTTTTTGGAACTGCCATTTTAAAATTATAATAGGTTCATCGGTTGGATGTGAAAGACATCTATAAGCATTAGTTAATGATTGGGAATAACCAGTTAATGATTGGGAATAACCGAACCAAACTGCAATAAATAGGTTTTTTTATGGAAAATAGGTTTTATGAGTCAAGTTATGGGTCCTCTGATTCTACCTTTTTGCTGTCATTATTTATCCTTGCTCTATAGGTATAACTAAATTATTGTAATACGTAATAATTAGATCGAAATTACAATTTTTCGTTTTTATCTTCATTAACAATATTAATAATAAACTAATAATAAATTAAAGTACATATTTATTTTTTACTCATAACTTCTTCATATCATTTAACTAACCCTAATTCTTCATCTTCATTTGAAATATTTGAAGTAGTTTGGAAAGATTACGAAAAATTAAGGCTGTAAACTTCTATTTAAGTTTTATTTTATATATCTTATATCTTAATTTTGTTATTAATCGACCGTTTTCAAAAGAAAAGAAATAAGAACTGGTGAATCAGAAACAATTAATTAAGATAATTTTTTTATTTATTTTTATATGGAATATACATATCAATATTCATGGATCATACCGTTCATTCCACTTCCAGTTCCTATGCTAATAGGAGCAGGGCTTTTACTTTTTCCAACGGCAACTAAAAATCTTCGCCGTCTGTGGGCTTTTCCGAGTGTTTTATTATTAAGTATAGTTTTGCTTTTTTCAGCCCATTTCTTTATTCAGCAACTAAATAACAATTCTGTCTATCAATATGTATGGTCTTGGACCATCAATAATGATTTTTCTTTAGAGTTTGGTTCCTTGGTTGATCCACTTACTTCTATTATGTCAATATTAATCACTAGTGTTGGGGTTATGGTTCTTATTTATAGTGACAATTATATGTCTCATGATCGGGGGTATGTGAGATTTTTTGCTTATATGAGTTTTTTCAATACTTCAATGTTGGGATTAGTTACTAGTTCTAATTTAATACAAATTTATATTTTTTGGGAATTGGTTGGAATGTGTTCTTATCTATTAATAGGTTTTTGGTTCACCCGACCCAGTGCGGCAAATGCTTGTCAAAAAGCGTTTGTAACTAATCGTGTCGGGGATTTTGGGTTATTATTAGGAATTTTAGGTTTTTATTGGATAACAGGTAGTTTTGAATTTCGGGATTTGTTTGAAATATTCAATAATTTGGTTTATAATAATGAAGTTAATACTTTATTTGTTACTTTCTGTGCCTGCCTATTATTTGCCGGCGCAGTTGCTAAATCTGCTCAATTTCCCCTTCATGTCTGGTTACCCGATGCCATGGAAGGGCCTACCCCTATTTCGGCTCTTATACATGCTGCTACCATGGTAGCAGCAGGGGTTTTTCTTGTAGCTAGGCTTCTTCCTCTTTTCATAGTTATACCTTACATATTAAATATAATATCTTTGATAGGTATAATCACATTATTTTTAGGAGCTACTTTAGCTCTTGCTCAAAAAGATATTAAGAGAGGTTTAGCTTATTCTACAATGTCTCAATTGGGTTATATGATGTTAGCTTTAGGTATGGGTTCTTATCGAGCTGCTTTATTTCATTTGATTACTCATGCTTATTCGAAAGCACTGTTGTTTTTAGGATCTGGATCTATTATTCATTCGATGGAAGCTGTTGTTGGATATTCTCCAGATAAAAGTCAGAATATGGTTCTTATGGGTGGTTTAAGAAAACATGTACCAATTACAAAAATGTCTTTTTTATTAGGTACACTTTCTCTTTGTGGTATTCCACCTCTGGCTTGTTTTTGGTCCAAAGATGAAATTCTTAATGATAGTTGGTTGTATTCACCAATTTTTGCAATAATAGCTTATTCTACGGCAGGATTAACTGCTTTTTATATGTTTAGGATCTATTTACTTACTTTTGAGGGACATTTAAATGTTTATTTTCAAAATTACAGTGGCAAAAAAAGCAGCTCATTCTATTCAATGTCTCTATGGGGTAAAGAAGGACCTAAAATTATGAAAAAAAACTTTCGTTTATTCGATTTATTAATGATGAAAAACAACGAACGGGTTCCTTTTTTAAACACATATCGAATTGATAGTAATGAAAATGTAAGAAGCATGGTGCAGCCTTTTATTAGTATTACTCATTTTGACACTAAAAAAACTTTCTCATATCCCTATGAATCGGACAATACTATGCTATTTCCTATGCTTGTATTGGTTTTATTTACGTTATTCGTTGGGGCCGTAGGAATTCCCTTCTTCAATCAGGAAGGAGTGGGGTT